TTTGATTGATTACAATTCTGTATATTCCACTTACTAGAGAGGTTCCCAGGGAATTCATTAGAGGAATATTTCCAATAAATACGGTTTGTTCTTGCATATCTCTACCGGTTTTCCAAATTAATCCCGCGGATACATATAATTCAGAAGAGTATGTGAGTGATTCATACACAGCATCTCTTTCTTTTATCAAGGGCTCTGCCAATTGATATGTTGCCACAAATAATTGAAATTCAATTTCTTGATCTGTATCTTCAATTTTTGGAAACTTATGAAGTTCTTCCATCAAGCCTTGATCAATGAACCTACAAAATCCGTCAAATTGTATCTGACTAAACCCTGGTATTGTATACATTCCCTCATTTCCATCCCGGAACATCTTAAGTTTTCCGTTTATCGAAAAAATCCAACTATTGGCTCACTCTTCGTTGAACCATATAGATTGATCTAGCAACGATGGAATGTATATTTTGCTCATTTGAACAACATGAAATTTTATCCAACCCCATATACATATATATATGTACTAAATACGTATGAACGGAGGAATCAAAAAAAATGTGACTCAAATTCGAATTTGCGACAGATACAAATGGAAATGAATTGATAAAACATTCCTGGAAACAAAATTCTGCCACTTAGACTTATGGAGTCTTGTATAGAATATCAAAATAGATCCAATTTCTACCTTATGATATTACGATCAGATTGGGTACCATAAATGGATTCGGAATTGAATCTGTTCTCTATGAGTGAGATAAAGACAGAATAATCAGGAACCGTCTAGAGTTGACTTTGATTTTAGCACTTAATTTATTTCATCGATTCCGTTGTTCAAAAAATGATTCGCAGAGAGAAAAGATATTTCTACCCATTTGTTAATTAGTAGAATACGATTGAAGTGCGTAAGAGAAGTCATATTTATTAAGTACATGCAGATATAACTATCTAGCTATCCGTATATCCCATCTTTTATCGAAGTTCCCTTGAGGCAACATAGGTCGTGCTATATCCAAATTTCTATTTTATATTCAATATATTCAATGAAAAATGCAAGCACGACGATTTCCTAATAGGAATATGTAGATAAGATACCTGACTAGGTATCCGTGTAAGAATTTCTGTTCTGGGGTTTACATATACACATAATTGTTGTTATAATTGAAATTGAAAAGGATTAATTATGGATAAAGAATTGAGACTGATTAGTCGTATATCAATTTGATCTCCTTATGTTATTAAGGAAACCAAATTGGAGATCAAAATCCAAGAACCATTCATGAATTCACAGTCATTAATGCTTCCAATTTGCTCTGAATTTTGGATTCTGTGACTGGAAATCCATTTTTCTCTTTCAATAGAAAAAAAGGGGAAAGCTTTTATTTAGGTGTTGTGTGTTTTGAAATACAATCAATCTAAGAGAACAACAGGATCCAATCAAAAAAAAGAAATGGTTCAGCAATTCCCCAGAATATTTCCATCTATATCTATTTTGTATCGTTTTGGCGGCATGGCCGAGTGGTAAGGCGGGGGACTGCAAATCCTTTCTCCCCAGTTCAAATCCGGGTGTCGCCTGATTAACAAAAGACTCGGAATTTCTTACCCTACTAAACTAATAGAACTCACAAAATTCTTGCCTGGCAGAAGCAGAGGTAAGGGGCGGGGACTGTCGATACCCAATTTTAAGAATCGGGGGGTTGACTTTCAATTATTTCTTCAAAAATCGGGGTGTGACCCAAACCTGTACCATACCAATATGAATTACCAATATAAATAAAGAAATACTCACTTAATTACGGATTCCCGATGCGTTCAGGCCATTGATTTGATTTATCAATCGAATCAAATCCATAGTAAGATTCAATTGTGAGATTCAGAACTACGAAAGTCAGGGACCGCAAATCCGTGTATCCAAAGGAAGGTTCCTAAGAGACTGTAAATCCTTGCTCCTAGGATCCAAGAAGGGGTTATAGGAAGGACTATAAATACTTCCTAATTACCTTACCCTACTAGTGTTTACTGACTGAGTCTTGAAGTAGATTGGGTAGGCTGGTGGGGAATCCAATTAGGAGTTGTGGAAAGAACTGAAGATACTTTGTATCCATACAAACTCATGAGAGTCTCTGAGTGCTCAGGTTTTCAATTAATATTGTATGGGTGATTGGCTTTTATAGAATAAAAGTGGAAAAAAGTGCTTTCGTTGGGGTAACCCCGCCAAGAATGTAATAGGGTGTCTTCCAATTGTTTCACATTTCACAGAAGTAGAGACAGTAAGGCTTAGATGGGAAATTAGGGGTATGTGATAGATAGTTATATATCTTGATGGTATATTTTTTTTTCTGCTTTTTGTTTATGAAAGGCAACAATAGGTCTTACTATTCCTACATATTCCATTAGTCACATTCCCTTGAGACTTCCAAGGGGCAACTGTGTATCTTGCTTGTACTTAGTGCTTTCCGATTCCACCAGAAATCATAGAGGGACTTGTTACGGGTGTATTCAT